AGAATAACAGGAAAACTACAAACAAAAATGGTGAAAATTAACTCGTTAGGAGCCCATCCAAAATTGTTGTAGACCCAACGAATTAGTAGTTCCCAACCGCGGGTGGAGTGAAATCCAACAAAAAAATCAGTAACTAAAAGAATAAAAAAAGCTTTTATTGAGTCATTTAAGTTATAAAAAAATTCCTGAACCCAAGAATTCAAAATGACAAGTTCTTCTTTACCCAGAAAAAAAGAACCACTTAGAATAGCCAAACAGATTATATTTGTTGAGAAATGCAAAATGCTATGGAGATGATCCTCAGTATCTATTTTGGCCAATTGTATTATTTCCTTGTGTATTCCTATAGGAGGTTTTTGTACATGTGTCTTCGGTTTCTCTTTTATCATTTCGTCCAAGAGAAAAAGTTCTTCTAATTCTATGAATCCTTCTAGAATCCTTTTCTCTTGAATATCAGTTAAGAAAGTTTCGGATTGCCTGGTATTCCACCAATTCTTAATCCAAAGTTCCAGACATTTATTAAAAGAGAAAGAGATTCCCCAGGGCAAAAGTACGATAAATACAAGATATAGGAAAGAAGGCAATGCTTTCTTTTTTTTCATTTTTTATCTGTAAATTGAGTTGTTAATGAATCCGCTTCATTCGCCGACTCTATTTCATTCGCTGAATATATATGATATTTCTTTTCTTTGAAACATAAATTCTATAACAAGGTTTGAGACCTTGTGTTTGTATCTATTTCTCTTTTTGTATACTAGTGGAATTTCATTGTATTGGGTTCTTTCTTAGATCTAAATGGAGTGGAATAGATAAATAAAAAAAAGGCCTTTCTTTCTTCATATAAAAATGGAAGAATATTATGCCATATATCTCACTTGGATAAAACAAATTAGAAGCAATTTTCTCTTATTCTCGTTTGTTCCTTCCTTTAGATAAATACTCGAAAATCCCTTACAATTGCAAAAAATTGCAATGCAATTAGTACTCAAAATACTTCAATTGGTACGCGCAAGAAATAGGCCAATTCGGCAGCTTTTTGTTCAATTTCTCGTGGAGTAAAAAACTTCTCATCAGTACGAGTCAAGGGAATGACCCCCTGGCCCCGGATTTCCATATAAAGGATACGACGAGGATAAAGACCCTCTTTAACCTGAATCCTAATTGATTGGATATCCCGTACAAGGAATCGAAGGAAGATGCGACGTTTTATTCCGGGGAATCCCCAACGAAAAATGCACACTATTCCCTCTTTTCTATCAAATCGGTCATAACCACTGCCTACATTCCACAAAATAGTGCACCACAAATAGGAGCTAATGAATAGGCCCGCGATTCCGTAGAAAGACATCACGACCCCCTGTGGAAAAAAAAGAATTTGTTGAGATGGAAGTACGGATATCATATTCTTACCAAGATAACTGGAAGCCCCAACCGCTAAGAATCCTAATGAACCCAGAAAAAGAATACAGGCCCAGAAAAAATTACCTCTTTTTCGAGAACCTTTTAGAAGTTCAATCCATATGTGTTCTGATCGCCAATTCATATTAGATATACTAAATTAAATCCAGTAGCGGTCAATTGAAATTGAGAGAATAAGCTAAATGATTTTGACTTTACTTTTTTTGATTCTGAAATAACCTTCAGTAGCTAGTACTCCTGTGAAATAATTGGTTAGATACATTGACTTTCTATTCAAAAAGAATTCGTGGATCCACTTAAAAAAAAAACTCGCTATACTCGGCTACGCATATGCATGCATTTATGCTCGTAGCCCATATCTGCATCCATAGATGTTTTTTATTTGTGTGTAGAAAGAGCTACATACCCCATCATATTATATTACTTACACAAAAAAATATCTGTATTATGATCCTGGAAATACATTAAGAAAATTGGGCCCCGTCGTTTCTAGACAATCTTATTTTTCTGCACATAAAGAAATAAGGAAGCCATTGCAATTGCTGGAAATACTAAGCCTACTAAAGGCACGAAAATAGAGGGTAAGTTCAAATCTGTCATAGAATATGTGTCTCAATTCAAATTTACTATTTCTATCTATTCGAAATATATCTTAAGATTCTTATGATATAATTAAGTATATCTATTATAAGGAATATTGACTATTGTATTTTTTAGTTTACAAAATCTTTATTTTGTATAGAATACTATTTTTTTTAGAATACTTTAGTATTCTAAAAAAAATAGTATTCTATATCTATAAAAAAAATGAATGGAATAGATAATAAGAAAATTGCAAAAAAGGGGAACTAATTAAAAATATTTGATTTTTCTTTTCCCATTCTCATCACCTTTCTATCCTTCTAATCGAACTTTAAATTGGATTCAAAAGAAAACTATTGTGAAAATAAAAGAAATACCTCTTTTTAGAATACCCTTTAATTTCACTTTAATTTAATTAATTAAAAAAGTAGAAGTGGAATAGAATACCCGGTTGAAGGGTAATGATCATACGTCTGTAATGCATTGTATGTCCCAGAATAGGTCCCATTCTTCTACCCTTTCCGGGTAGTCGATGGCTATTCACAGCTACTACCTTAACACCAAAGAAGAGTTCGACCCAATGCTTTATTTCTGTCTTAGTGAATCCCGATTCGACATTAGAAGTATATTGATTCTTTCCCAATAAACGAAGACTCTTTTCTGTAAATACTGCGTATTTGATTCCATTATCGTATGATAATACTATATTTGGATTTCTATTTGTTTATTGTATTATACCTTTCTATCTTCTAGATATATAGAATAGAAGAATCTCGATTTGTCAAGTCTCATGATCGTATCATTATCTATTTAAATTCGGCTCAATCTTTTCTAAAAAGATTGAGCCGAATTTAATTGCAATCAATTAGAAAAATAAAGAAGAATTACTGCATTTCGTAACTGATCTTTTTTTCTCTTTCTATAGGGTATCCATCGCTTCGAACTCAAATTTGATCTCCTTCCATACTTCACAAGCTGCGGCTAGTTCAGGACTCCATTTGCAAGCTGCTTTGATAATTTCATTACCTTCACGAGCAAGATCGCGCCCTTCGTTACGGGCTTGTACACAGGCTTCTAAAGCCACACGATTAGCTGCTGCACCAGGTGCATTTCCCCAAGGATGTCCTAAAGTTCCTCCACCAAATTGTAATACAGAATCGTCTCCAAAGATTTCGGTCAGAGCTGGCATATGCCAAACATGAATACCCCCTGAAGCCACCGGTATAACACCTGGCATGGATACCCAGTCCTGAGTGAAAAAGATACCGCGAGAACGATCTTTTTCAATAAAATCATCGCGCAATAAATCAACAAAACCTAAAGTTATTTCACGTTCCCCTTCTAACTTACCTACTACTGTACCGGAGTGGATATGATCTCCCCCCGACATACGCAATGCTTTAGCTAATACACGGAAATGTATACCATGATTTTTCTGTCTATCAATAACTGCATGCATTGCTCGGTGAATGTGAAGAAGTAGGCCGTTGTCGCGGCAATAATGAGACAAACTAGTATTTGCGGTGAATCCTCCAGTTAAGTAGTCATGCATTACAATAGGAACCCCTAATTCCCTTGCAAATACAGCTCTCTTAATCATTTCTTCGCATGTACCTGCAGTCGCATTCAAGTAATGCCCCTTGATTTCACCAGTTTCTGCTTGTGCTTTATAAATTGCTTCAGCACAAAAGACAAAACGGTCTCTCCAGCGCATAAATGGTTGTGAGTTTACGTTTTCATCATCTTTGGTAAAATCAAGTCCACCGCGTAGACACTCATAACACGCTCTACCGTAATTTTTTGCGGATAATCCCAATTTTGGTTTAATAGTACATCCCAATAAAGGACGACCATACTTGTTCAACTTATCCCTTTCAACTTGGATACCGTGAGGCGGACCTTGGAAAGTTTTTGAATAACTAGGGGGAATTCGTAGATCCTCCAAACGTAGAGCGCGTAGGGCTTTGAAACCAAACACGTTACCCACAATGGAAGTAAACATGTTAGTAACAGAACCCTCTTCAAATAGGTCTAATGGATAAGCTATATAACAGATATATTGATCCGCCTCCCCAGGAACGGGCTCGATGTGATAGCATCGTCCTTTGTAACGATCAAGACTGGTAAGTCCATCAGTCCAAACGGTTGTCCATGTACCAGTAGAAGATTCCGCAGCTACAGCAGCCCCTGCTTCTTCAGGTGGAACCCCGGGCTGAGGAGTTACTCGGAATGCTGCCAAGATATCAGTATCCTTGGTTTCGTACTCCGGGGTGTAGTAAGTCAATTTATAATCCTTAACACCAGCTTTAAATCCAACACTTGCTTTAGTTTCTGTTTGTGGTGACATAAGTCCCTCCCTACAACTCATGAATTAAGAATTCTCACAACGACAGGGTCTACTCGATATGGATTAGGCGTAAATGAAACCTTTGCAAAAATCTAAAAAAAAAAGATATTCAATTAATATCAATTCATTAAATAAAAAAAGGAGTATGCTTAAGTTAATAAATATGTTTCATTCATATATAATGCGTACACCATGTGTACGTTCTATTCTATAGGAATTATACTATAGGAATTCGATAGGAATTGAGTTGTTGTTATGGTAAGTTAACACGGTTCGTTATTAAACCATGGATTTGGTGAATCAAATCCATCATTATTGTATACTCTTTGATAGATATAGCGCAACCCAAACCAATCCCTAATCCTTATTTTCCAATTTTGAAAGTTCTTAATAGGCCCCTTTGATATTTTGAATCTAAATACCTAAATACTAAGAAAATTCTTTGTTGACAGCAATCTATGCTTCACAGTAGTATATATTTTGTATATCGAAGTCTTAGATAGGAAGGTAGAGTAGGCACAGATCCTTCACAAAAGACAAAATTTATATGAAAAAAAGATTGATTGAACTTTCCAACGGACTCATTCCATAAGTAAACGATTGAATGGGATTCGCTTGGGCAACGAAATCAAGTGCTAGTCCCCTTTTTTAGTGAATTAACTAATTTATTTCCTTTTTAGTTTTGGATTTTTGGATATTTTTTTGATTTGATTTGGCATTATTCAACAAGAAAAAAAGAAAAATTTCGACAAATTCCTTTTTTTGATAATTATGTGATAATTATGAGAAGCAATCCTACTACTTCGCGTCCCGGGGTTTCCACAATTGAAGAAAAAAGCGCAGGGCGTATTGATCAAATTATTGGACCCGTGCTAGATATCACTTTTCCCCCGGGCAAGTTGCCTTATATTTATAACGCTTTGATAGTAAAGAGTCGAGACACTGCCGATAAGCAAATTAATGTGACTTGTGAGGTACAACAATTATTAGGAAATAATCGAGTTAGAGCTGTAGCTATGAGTGCTACAGACGGGTTGATGAGAGGAATGGAAGTGATTGACACAGGAGCTCCTCTCAGTGTTCCAGTCGGTGGAGCTACTCTCGGACGAATTTTTAACGTTCTGGGGGAGCCTATTGACAATTTGGGTCCTGTAGATACTAGTGCAACATTCCCTATTCATAGATCTGCGCCTGCCTTTATCGAGTTAGATACGAAATTATCCATCTTTGAAACAGGTATTAAGGTGGTCGATCTTTTAGCTCCTTATCGACGTGGAGGAAAAATCGGACTATTTGGGGGAGCAGGAGTAGGTAAAACAGTACTCATCATGGAATTAATCAATAACATTGCTAAAGCTCATGGAGGCGTATCCGTATTTGGCGGAGTAGGGGAACGGACTCGTGAAGGAAATGATCTTTATATGGAAATGAAGGAATCCGGAGTAATTAATGAAAAAAATATTGAGGAATCAAAGGTAGCTCTAGTTTATGGCCAAATGAATGAACCACCGGGAGCTCGTATGAGAGTTGGTTTAACAGCCCTAACTATGGCAGAATATTTCCGAGATGTTAATAAGCAAGACGTGCTTTTATTCATCGATAATATCTTTCGTTTTGTTCAAGCAGGATCGGAAGTATCCGCCTTATTAGGAAGAATGCCCTCTGCAGTGGGTTATCAACCTACCCTTAGTACAGAAATGGGTTCTTTGCAAGAAAGAATTGCTTCTACCAAAAAGGGATCTATAACTTCGATCCAAGCAGTTTATGTACCTGCGGACGATTTGACCGACCCTGCCCCTGCCACAACATTTGCACATTTGGACGCTACTACCGTACTTTCCAGAGGATTGGCTTCCAAGGGCATTTATCCCGCAGTAGATCCTTTAGATTCAACCTCAACTATGTTACAGCCTCGGATCGTTGGCAACGAACATTATGAAACTGCGCAAAGAGTTAAGGAAACTTTACAACGTTACAAAGAACTTCAGGACATTATCGCAATTCTTGGGTTGGACGAATTATCGGAGGAGGATCGTTTAACTGTAGCAAGAGCACGAAAAATCGAGCGGTTCTTATCACAACCGTTCTTTGTGGCAGAAGTTTTTACCGGTTCCCCAGGAAAGTATGTTGGTCTTGCAGAAACAATTAGGGGATTTCAACTAATCCTTTCTGGAGAATTAGACGGCCTACCCGAACAGGCTTTTTATTTGGTGGGGAACATCGATGAAGCTAGCACGAAAGCTATAAACTTAGAAGAGGAGAGCAAATTGAAGAAATGAAATTAAATCTTTATGTACTGACTCCTAAACGAATTATTTGGGATTGTGAAGTGAAAGAAATCATTTTATCTACTAATAGTGGCCAAATTGGTGTATTACCAAACCACGCCCCCATTAACACAGCTGTAGATATGGGTCCTTTGAGAATACGCCTCCTCGACGACCAATGGTTAACGGCGGTTCTGTGGAGTGGTTTTGCGCGAATAGTTAATAATGAGATCATCATTTTAGGAAATGATGCAGAACTCGGTAGTGACATTGATCCAGAAGAAGCTCAACAGGCACTGGAAATAGCCGAAGCTAACTTGAGTAGAGCTGAGGGTACGAAAGAATTGGTTGAAGCGAAGCTAGCTCTCAGACGAGCTAGGATACGAGTCGAGGCTGTCAATTGGATTCCCCCATCCAATTGAAGACAATCCAAAGGTTTCGTTGATACAAAGAAAAAGGAAAGAAGGGTAGAAAAAGTTATTAGATAGCGAAGCGAAGTAAGTCCAATGCTATCTAGTAATTTTTCTACCTACCTACTATTGGATTTGAACCAATGACTCCCGCCGTATGAAAGCAATACTCTAACCACTGAGTTAAGTAGGCAATTTATCACCACAAAAGAAGCCCCATTACTTCGATCGATTATAGATCGAATCCTTTTTATAAGCAATACCCCTCCGTTATTGGTATATTTATGTTATGTTATTGGTATGTTTACTATGTCATTTTATGTTTACTATGTTATTTATAGTAAATAGTAAACGGATCCGAGGAATATCCTCTGGCATTAGAGAATATTAATCTTGACAAGAAATTATCTATATGTTAAGATATCTCTGACAAGGGCTATAGCTCAGTTCGGTAGAGCAACTCGCTTACACGTGCGCCAATGCTTTTCAAGGGAACTTTTTATGCAATGAACATAATTGAAATTGAACTTAATTGCAAAATCAATGTCTTACTTCATGGATTCGAAAGAATAGGAGAACAGTAGCCTGACAAACAGTCGGTTCAGTCCGATTCAGGTGCCAATTCAGGTACTTAATCAAAATCAAATAGAACCCCTATTGATTTGCTAGTTGATAAGGTAAATATCCAGCCCACTCAATGCTAGGCGTAATGAGGATAAGGGCCTCCAAAAAACTTCTTTTCGTTCTATGAACTTTAAGGTGTATGAAGTCTCATAGTAAACTCTTGCAGCGGAACGATAGAGACTCCATTTCACTTAGGTTGATTTAATTTAGGCCCGAGGCAGACCTAAGTCAAGGTAATCCTCCTTTGAAACACTTTGGTATTGCTCCTAGATAGATCATAAGAAAAATAATCAATCAGAGCACAGGGAGCCATCTTATTATCTTTCCCTAAAGAAAAACTATGGCGGATTAACTGATCTTTACATCAGTTGATGAAAGAGCCCAATGCAGAAAAATAAAAATGCATGTTGGGTCTTTGAAACAGTTCGAATCATTTCGATAACAATTCGTTTGATCTGTTTTACCGAGAAGGTCTACGGTTCGAATCCGTATAGCCCTAATATATACGTCTTTTTTTTTTTCATTTTAGGATGGATATCTTATGTTTACTTTAGTATAGTTAGTATAGTTTTTTTCCTTATTAGTACAGTACTTGTTTATAAACTCGACGATCGATTGCGCCATAGAATAGAGATAAAAGCATTACCATAGGCTCCATTCATGGAAAATCATAGAGACAGGAAAAGAAAAAAGAATTTTGATCAAATCAATAGAAATAGAAGAAAGGATCCCTTAACTGATTTGACTTCCATCCTCCTTCAAATAGGATATGCTCTAAGTCCCTATACTTTCCTATAATGACTGCAACGATTTTCTCCATTTTGCGAATTCCTATTTTGTTTGAAGTATATTACTATATATACATTATCTAAATATATACATTATCTAAATATACATTATCTAAATCGATCCATTCCACTTTAAATAAAAAAAAAATCGAAAGAAAAAAAGGGAGTGGGGATTCCATTGGATTAATCCTTAAGGAGAGACATGTTACAAAAGAAACACAGGCTAAAGTAAGCTGCTTTTTGCCTTTGGTTTGAGCAAAACGGATTCTTGTTTCACCGAGGAAAAGAGAGAAGTTCTGGATAAATTGATAATGTCATGTCAACTTGAATTGACTAATTCAGTTCTGCCTATTCCATATTAATGGGAGTACATTTATGTTTCTGCTTCACGAATATGATATTTTTTGGACATTTCTAATAATAGCAAGCCTTATACCTATTTTGGTATTTTGGATTTCAGGACTTTTAGCCCCTATTAATGAAGGACCAGAGAAGCTTTCTAGTTATGAATCGGGTATAGAACCCATGGGGGGGGCTTGGTTACAATTCCGAATACGCTATTACATGTTTGCGCTAGTTTTTGTTGTTTTTGATGTGGAAACGGTCTTTCTCTATCCTTGGGCAATGAGTTTCGACGTATTGGGTGTATCCGTTTTTATCGAAGCTTTCATTTTTGTGCTTATCCTAGTTCTTGGTTTAGTTTATGCATGGCGAAAAGGAGCCTTGGAATGGTCTTAACTGAATATTCAGACAAAAAAAAAAAAAAAGAAGGAAAAGATTCCATTGAGACAATTATGGGTTTGGTTGAGTTTCCATTACTCGACCAAACAAGTTCCAATTCCGTTATTTCAACTACACCAAACGATCTTTCAAATTGGTCAAGACTCTCCAGTTTATGGCCCCTTCTATATGGTACCAGTTGTTGTTTCATTGAATTTGCTTCATTAATAGGCTCACGATTCGACTTTGATCGTTATGGATTGGTACCAAGATCAAGTCCTAGGCAAGCGGATCTCATTTTAACAGCTGGTACGGTAACAATGAAAATGGCTCCATCTTTAGTGCGATTATATGAGCAAATGCCTGAACCGAAATACGTCATTGCTATGGGAGCCTGTACTATTACAGGGGGAATGTTCAGTACGGATTCCTATAGTACTGTTCGAGGAGTTGATAAGTTAATTCCTGTGGATGTCTACCTGCCGGGTTGCCCGCCTAAACCAGAGGCTGTTATAGACGCCCTAACAAAACTTCGTAAGAAGATATCGCGAGAAATAGTTGAGGATCGAACTCTATGTAAAAGTAAAAAGAAAAATCGATCTTTTACTACCCGTCACAAGCTTTATGTTCGGCGCAGTACTCACACTGGAACTTACGAACAAGAATTGCTCTATCAATCACCATCTACTTTAGATATATCTTCTGAAACTTTTTTCAAATCCAAAAGTCCAATATCTTCCTCCAAATTAGTGAATTAGGAGGGGTTCTTTTATGCAGAAAAAGAAAGAGCAGTGCAATCTTTCAAACTTGCATTTGAAATATCAAATATTTATACAAAGGGGGAGAGATCAAGACAATGCAGCAGGGTTGGTTATCTAATTGGCTAGTCAAACATGAGGTGGTTCATAGATCTTTGGGCTTCGATCACCGGGGAATAGAGACTTTACAAATAAAAGCGGGGGATTGGGATTCCATTGCTGTCATTTTATATGTATATGGTTACAATTATTTACGTTCCCAATGTGCTTATGACGTAGCACCTGGTGGATCTTTAGCTAGCGTGTATCATCTTACGAGAATACAGTATGGTATAGATAACCCAGAAGAAGTATGCATAAAAGTCTTTGCCCAAAAAGATAATCCTAGAATCCCATCTGTCTTCTGGGTTTGGAGAAGTGCCGATTTTCAAGAACGCGAATCTTATGATATGGTGGGAATTTCTTATGATAATCATCCACGTCTTAAACGTATCTTAATGCCTGAAAGTTGGATAGGCTGGCCCTTACGTAAGGACTATATAACCCCCAATTTCTATGAAATACAAGATGCTCATTGAATGATAATAAATTCATGTTCACTTATACAACACAACTCTAGATTTTATTCAAGTCAAGGAATATTTTTAGGTTCTGTTCCTAGACGAAACGAAATACTTATTATATTCTAATTAATTCCTATTATATTATACAAAAAGATACAGATAGACTGAACAAAAAAAAAGGGCTTCATTTCGATTTTCCAATTTTGAAAATCACATATTCGTTTCCTTCGTATGAACAGAAAAATACAATGACTTAAAGAAGTTCCTACCACGAACTTTGTACCGCGCGGTTTACTTAGAACAACTAGGAAAGTGGGATAAGCAAGAATCAAAAAAATTCTTCAGAATAGCGGCATACAAAATTAATAAGAAATGAAAAAATGAAGAAAAGGGCACCTAATCTCCCCTTTTTCTATAACATAAAAAAAAGAACCATAAATTTTAATCCTTTTCTAAAAAGAAGTGTTTATAGATTTATCTACTTACTCTATACTATCTAGATTATTAATGAATATGTACCTCAATCCATCTAAAGATATTTGTATCAATATCTATTCGGTAGATCCTTTTTTTTTTCTGTGCCAGGAACCAGATTTGAACTGGTGACACGAGGATTTTCAGTCCTCTGCTCTACCAACTGAGCTATCCTGACCCTTTCTTGTGCATCATCCTAGTAGAGTATTTGCATCTATGTCAATTAACGGGACTAAAAAATCAATAAAGTATTCCATTCCAAATTTGGAATGGAGCGGGGGGGGGGTAGTCCTATCAAATAAAAAAGAAATATTCTATTTAATGAATAGCATAAGATTCATTGAGTTCTCATCGCACTCCTTTGTGAAAGAAAGAGTCGAATGAGAAAGCTAATGAATCTTAAACCCATTGATAAAAGAAAAAAAGGATAACTACTATGGTCAGGGAATAAAAGAGGGTTTGGGTGGGGATAGAGGGACTTGAACCCTCACGACTTATAAAGTCGACGGATTTTCCTTTTACTAGAAATTTCATTGTTGTCAGTATTGACATGTAGAATGGGACTCTCTCTTTATCCTCGTTCGATTAATCCACTTTTGATCTCAAAACAATGAATTGAAGGATTTGATTACTCAATATTCGATTGGAATGGATTCACAATAATTCTAAAAAAATTCAGAATTTTCTATTTCATAATCATTCCTAATTTCATTCTAGAAAAAAATATAAAATAAAGAACCTATATTATGATAGGGGTTCTGTGATTAATCGTTTACTATGTCAGTATCTATACGTGTGTATTAAATGTATAAAGCCCTTCTTTCTAGTATTTCGAGGGAGTTCCCCTACCAACACAACGTAATTACTTCGATTCGTTAGAACAGCTTCCATTGAGTCTCTGCACCTATCCTTTTCCTTTGGGTTCCAGTTTTAGAACCACTTGTTTTTTCAAAAAAGGGATTTGGCTCAGGATTGCCCATTTTTCATTCCAGGGTTTCTCTGAATTTGGAAGTTATCACTTAGCAGGTTTCCATACCAAGGCTCAATACAATCAAGTCCGTAGCGTCTACCGATTTCGCCATATCCCCATTTTCCTTTTCTTTGAAACCAGGATTCCTTGTATAATTTCATCCATCTCTTAGTTTTTTTGAATCATTAAATTCATTATTCGACGTAGTCTAGCAGCTCATCTCTATTTGAGAGACCCCGCTCGCTTATTGCAATTCAGAATTGAATTGATTCTATCGTTGATATATTTGCAATTCAATTGGAATGAATATATCCAAAAGTTTTTATCTCTCCCGCCTCCCTCCTTCCTTTTTTAGAGTATTCAAAATCATACTATAAGGCTTGATATTCATTCTTTTTTTTTCTAATCTGAATTATAAATTTCATTTGCTATGATTCTATCTTCTCCTTAGTGAACTATTTATCCTTAAATTATTAACAAATAAAAAAAACATCTCAAAAATGTATATAATGATCGAATGAAAATGCCAATCTCTTGGCATTGGCATTTTCTCTTTATTATATTATTCATATATATTCTTCTTTTATATGCATTAGATTATTCGTCCGAGCCATAGCAAATTGCGAATTAGAGAAATAAAAAGAAAGTTCAATAAATTCTAGAATCCTATTTAAGAATATCATTTAGTTAAGCATATCAAGCTAACTTTATCTTTATGAAATTCTAGTATTTTTTTTACTAATTTATTCTTTACTAATTCTAAGTAGAACTTCCAATTTCGAACTAGTTAATAACTAAGATTTATAATTAAGATCTGAGATTTTAAGGATTCCCTATATATATTTCTATTTGTTACACTACTTCTGTTATGTAAGCCCACTTAGCTCAGAGGTTAGAGCATCGCATTTGTAATGCGAGGGTCATCGGTTCAAATCCGATAGTCGGCTTTTATCGATGTTCCATGAACAAGAATTTCTCTTTTTCTCTAAATTCAGTGGGGAATCGAGGGTCTATTATATCGTTCTATCTTACAATTTTGCTAGATACAAAACATAAAAATAAATAATATATATACAAAAAATACGGATGTTGATGAAATTCCATTTTTTGTGGTACTTTTAGTAGATTTTACTCTGTTTATCCTTTAGTTTAATTCAGTTTGAATTTCGATGTATTCCGTAATGTAAATAGAATGAAATTTATTGTGTAAAATGAAATTTCACTAAAATAAAAAAGGAGTCTTCATGTCCCGTTATCGAGGGCCTCGTTTAAAAAAAATACGCCGTCTGGGAGCTTTACCAGGACTCACTAGAAAAACGCCTAAATCCGGAAGTAATCAGAAAAAGAAATTCAATTCTGGGAAAAAAGAGCAATATCGTATTCGTCTTCAAGAAAAACAGAAATTGCGTTTTCATTATGGTCTGACAGAACGCCAATTACTTAGATATGTACATATCGCTGGAAAAGCAAAAAGATCCACAGGTCAGGTTTTACTACAATTACTTGAAATGCGTTTGGATAATATCCTTTTTCGATTGGGTATGGCTTCAACCATTCCTGGGGCCCGGCAATTAGTTAACCATAGACATATTTTAGTTAATGGTCGTATAGTTGATATACCAAGTTTTCGTTGCAAACCCCGAGATATTATTACTACGAAGGATAACCAACGATCAAAACGTCTGGTTCAAAATTCTATTGCTTCATCCGATCCGGGCAAATTGCCAAAGCATTTGACGGTTGACACATTGCAATATAAAGGACTAGTAAAAAAAATTCTAGATAGGAAGTGGGTCGGTCTCAAAGTAAATGAGTTGTTAGTTGTAGAATATTACTCTCGCCAGACTTGAACTTAACGAAAAAAGGAAAGGTTCATAGAATTTTTTTCCCCTTCCCCTTTCCCCGAACTAAATCGACCTAAGGCTCTTAATTCGTATTTTCCCGTTCACCTAGCGGAAATAGATTAACCCTAGGATCCTTTTTTATTTTTTGTTATTTCCTCGATTTTACATACCACAGTAATTTGCTATAGAGAATTTCTATTAATTTTCTTTATTGTTGGAATAAATTGTTATTTAATTTGATACATTGTGATCGCTAACATTGATGAATTAAGAGAAACGGAAAGAGAGGGATTCGAACCCTCGGTAAACAAAAGTCTACATAGCAGTTCCAATGCTACGCCTTGAACCGCTCGGCCATCTCTCCTCCATAATCTTATTATGGGAAATAAACTGAGTGAATAGCGAGTTTTCGTATTCCTGCAGTACAGGTACAGCCCCAACGGCTGGGGGATTCCATGGCTCTATGGGAAAAATTCCTTTTCATCTAAGTGGAAGGATCCGGTATTTTTTTTTTACTAGGAATTCCGCTCCCTCAAAAAGTTTTTCTTTGGGGAAAACCAAAATAAAAAGAGAATGGAAGAATTCTTCTTATTCCATAAGAAAATAAAGGAACTCTAGAATTCTATTTGCATAAGGTACGTTACGCCATACAATCTAAATAAAAAAAGGGTATGGGGCAATTAATGACTTTGAAAACGCAAAATAGCTGATGAGAGAAGTTGTTGTTTAGAAATAGGAAAGTGGAATGAAATCTAGTCTTAGTCAAATATTTCATATCTCTTCTTGTCCAAACAGAAGGAAAAGAAGACAATTTGAGCTGAGCGGAAAATCCATACCTCTCTTATCCATTTAGAGCATATGGATCGATTTATAAGAATCGAATGTTTTGTTTTTATGTTATTTTGCGATAGAATGAAAAGAATTCTATATAGAATGGGTTGGGAATTATGCCTAGATCCCGTATAAATGGAAATTTCATTGATAAGACCTCCTCGATTGTAGCCAATATTTTATTGCAAATAATTCCGACAACCTCCGGGGAAAAAAGGGCATTTACTTATTATAGAGATGGTGCGATTTGACTCATTTTTTTTAGCCCTACCTACATCTCATTCTTACGAGAAAGAGACGGGGTTCGCATAGAGAGAACAAAATTAGTAAAGGAAACCCACGCTTGGGGAAGGTGAGGTGAACTAACAATTCCTTCTGTCGTGTATCCTCGATTGATGCGGCCTCAGATGCTTCAATTGTAGATTTTAGTATTGAGCGAAAGGTTACACCTACAGGATAGGTTCTGTATTACAGGCCAATCCGACTCTACTAGTACCAATAGGTAGCATAGGGGAGAAAAGCACTACACCTCGAAATAGGAATCAACAAGAGAAAAACTTTGTTAGAAATTAGCCCTTTCCTGATTGGTATCAGGGTTGGGAAGAATGGTTAGGATAACAAACAACCATCAGGTTTGTACTTTGGATACCCTTATAACCATCAAAGGTCGTTGAAGTGGCTAATTCCTCTAAATAGGAGGCGTTGAGAACAAAGAAATTCTTGGAGCTATCATTTTCCTCTAGCATTAATAGAATTCATTGGTGTTAAGAAAAACCTCTTGGGGGAAGGTTGGCTAGAGATTTCTTGGAAAAATACCAGCCCCCTTCGGTCCATAATGAGATGGAACTAATTCTATTTTTATTCTATAGATTTTTCGCTTAGTACTATGTACAGAAGGGAGAAGCCGTATGAGATGAAAACCTCATGTACGGTTTTGGAACGGAGATTTTTTGAATTGAATAGAATGAACGACCGTAACGGATGTTGGCTCAATCCGAAGGAAATTATGCGGAAGCTTTGCAGAATTATTATGAAGCTACGCGACTAGAAATTGATCCCTATGATCGAAGTTATATACTATATAACATAGGCCTTATACACACAAGCAATGGAGAGCATACAAAGGCTTTGGAATATTATTTCCGGGCGCTAGAACGAAACCCCTTCTTACCGCAAGCTTTTAATAATATGGCCGTGATCTGTCATTACGTGCGACTATCTCCACTATAGAAAGAAGAAAAAAGAAGGGACAAAATTTTCTAGTAAATACTAGAAAAAAGGGCTTTCTACATAGGGATCGTCAAAACAACGATTTTACCCCTATCAGCTGTAGGAAGGAAAGACACTTCACGAGAATCAAAATAGGAAGAAAGTAGAGCCTATACTACTGTTCTATGGATAAAGCTGAAATTGATAGAGAAAACACCGTAAAGATCAATTAGTGAGCGACTGGGTCGATACAACTAAAAAAAAAACTGCTTTATTATACCACAATATGGGACAAAATTTAGGAATCGGCTTATGTAATAAAGCCGATCCACTAAGGGATTAAGCAGCGGTGTAGTATCAGATCCCAAAGATAGTAAGTTCTTTTTTCTTTCTTATGGGAAAAAGTCTTTTTCGAGGATTCTATAGAAATTTCATATATGAAAGAAACGAAACCGAGATAGTTACCTTTCAGAAAATTGGAACGAAGGATATAGGTCTATCTATGCTTCATTCTTCTGAAGGTGGGAGAAAAGATCAAACTGATTATTGATCAAAATTAGGGTTTGAAACTTAGGTAATTAACTTCTTCTGCTTAACCCAAGAAGAAATTGGATTGATTTTTGAGAAATCGAATTCAGTTAATATAGGGGAAATTCAGATAGCAATTTCTGAGCCGTATGAGGTAGGAAACTCTCAAGTACGGTTCTAGGGGAAGGAACTGCCTATTCCGACCGAGGAGAACAGGCCATTCTACAGGGCGATTCGGAAATTGCGGAAGCTTGGTTTGATCAAGCTGCTGAGTATTGGAAACAAGCTATAGCGCTTACTCCGGGAAATTATATTGAAGCACAGAACTGGTTGAAGATTACGAAGCGCTTTGAATTTGAATAAAACAACTCTCCATTTCCATAAAATGGGTGGTTTGGTTGTTGATCCATTAATAAAATAATTTAGGTAAGAAGATCAAATCAAGAATTTCATTATATCCCTTTCTTCTACCTTCGATTTTGGATCATATTTCATAAGGATAAATAATAGGGATAGGCTCTGGAACAGAAGTAATAAAGCACATAAAAGGTGGCAATCTAAATATTCCTACCTAATATATCAGGACGGTCTTATTAATAATTCTAATGAGTTATCTTGGAATTTGGAATCGCATAAAAAAATCTATATTATGCTCACTCGAGGAAAGTAGATGTGGATAGGGGCTTATACCCTCAAAAAAAATACACTAGCTTCTTAAATTAAAACGTAAAAAAAAGATTTTTTTTATTACGTCGGGAAATAATTTTCCAGAAGAACCAATGTCCGTTAGGCACCTAATCCTTATGTCATAATAGATCCGAACACTTGCCTCGGATTGACTTCAATATATAATTGCTCCAGTAAATAACTAAAAAAAAAAAAAATAGAAGGACGGTAGATAGTAAAGAAAAGGACTAATCATAATATCTATCTTTCAAAGATTCAATAAAAAGACAGTTGGCGGGTCTCTTTGTATGTCTTGTCCGGAAAGAGGAGGACTTAATGATTATTCGTTCGCCGGAACCAGAAGTTAAAATTGTTGTGGATAGGGATCCTGTAAAAACATCTTTTGAGGAATGGGCCAGACCCGGGCATTTCTCAAGAACAATAGCTAAGGGTCCCGATACTACCACTTGGATCTGGAACCTACATGCTGATGCTCACGA